TCGGTCTTTTGAGAATACGCCTCAATGACCAATGGTTAACTGTGGCTCTGATGGGCGGTTTCGCTAGGATAGGTAATAATGAGATCACTATTTTAGGAAATGATGCAGAGATGAGTACTGACATTGATCCGCAAGAAGCTCAACAAGCTCTTAAAATAGCTGAAGCTAACTTAAGTAGAGCTGAAGGTAAGAAACAGGCAATTGAGGTGAATCTAGCTCTCAGGCGGGCTAGGACACGAGTAGAGGCTATCAATAATATTTTCAATAAATAAAAATAATCAATCAAAAGAAGTTTTTTATCTTTAGAAGTGGAAGTTATTTATTATACTATACATACCCCATTTCAATTCTGCTAATTGAAATGGAATACAGTTAAAGTCTAATCTGATACAACTAAAAGAAAAAGTATGGTAGAAAAACTTATTAGATACCATTGACTCCGGTATCTAATGAGTTCTACCTACTATTGGATTTGAACCAATGACTCCCGCCGTATGAAAGCAATACTCTAACCACTGAGTTAAGTAGGTTTTTTATCACCAAAAAGGATCCATTACTTGGGGAATTATAGATGGAATATTATTTATAAGCAATACCAATCTCCTTTAGCCATAGAACTATCCTGTGGGATCATGGAATATCCAATCCATCTTGACAAGAAATTATCTATATGTTAAGATATCTATGAACAAGGGCTATAGCTCAGTTAGGTAGAGCACCTCGTTTACACATGCGCCAATGCTTTTCAAGGGAGCCAATTATGCAATGAACATAATTTATCTTATTGAGAAATCGATGTCTTACTCCATAAATTAAACTCGAGAGAACAAAAGAACAATAGCATGACAAATTTTTGGTTCGGTCTGATTCAGGTACGAATTCAGATGCCAAATAGAATCCTTTATAGTTGATAAGGTTAATACTTAGCCCATTCAATGCCAGGCATAATGAGTTTAAGGACCTCAATCAAAATAACCTCTTTTCGTTCTATGAACTTTAAGGTGTATGAAGTCTCATATTTGACTCTTGCGGCGGAGCGGCGGAGACTCTATTTAACTTAGGTTAATTTAGGCCGGAGGCAGACCTAAGTCAAGGTAACCCTTCTTTGAAAAACTTTGGTATTGCTCTTAGATTAGAATACAAATAATGAATCAGAGCACATGGAACCATCTCATTATCTTTATTTTCTTCCCGTAATAAAGGAAAGAAAAATATGGTGGACTAACTGAATATTTACATCAGTTAATGAAAGAGCCCAATGCAACAAAATGCATGTTGGGTCTTTGAAACAGTTCGAATCATTTTGATAATAATAATAAGTTTGATCTGTTTTACCGAGAAGGTCTACGGTTCGAGTCCGTATAGCCCTAATACATTCTATTTTTTAGAAATAGATTTTATTTCCTTATTAGTGCTTTTTTATGAAAAAGTCAATTAGGTTGGTCCATAGAAATGAAAGCATTACTACATGTTCATGTAAGTACATAGGGACAGAAAAATAAAAACAAGAACAATGCATTTTAATGGATCCAATTTCAATAGATCTAACACAGTATTTGTCAAATCTTGGTTTGGATAAAATACCCATACCTCTTCATTAATTTTCGTGCATGACATGATGCTGGCTAAAAACTTTAGCCTGACCCAACCACAACCAAATCGAATCATAGGTCACATGGACCTAGGACCTATTCTTTTTTTGGTCTTGTATTTGTTTTGTGGAAGTCCCCAGACTAATCGAGAACAATAACTCCAATTGATTGTTTTGGATATGATTAATTAGTCCTAAATGTATCAACTTGAGTTTTATTTTATATTCTATCAGTTGAGTTGGTTGGGTAATTTGGTCTGTCGAATAGTTCGATGTATTAAATTTTTTGTATCGAGTCAATACAAACAATGAAAAAATAAATGATATTAATGAATGAATCTTTAAATTAAAAATGAAACAAGACATGTCCCGCAGCAAACAAACTCTATGTGGTTTGATTAAATTAAAATCAATTCTTGTTTCTCCTAAGAAGTTCTGGTTCTGGATTAATTGACAATTACAATTCTAATCGAATAATTCAGCATATTCCACATTAAATTAATTAATAGGGGTGCACTTATGTTTCTGCTTCATGAATATGATATTTTTTGGGCATTTCTAATAATATCAAGTGTTATTCCTATCTTAGCATTTGTAATTTCCGGAGTTTTAGCACCAATTAGTGAGGGGCCGGAGAAGCTCTCTAGTTATGAATCGGGTATAGAACCCATGGGAGATGCTTGGTTACAATTCCGAATCCGCTATTACATGTTTGCTCTAGTTTTTATTATTTTTGATGTTGAAACGGTCTTTCTTTATCCATGGGCAATGAGTTTCGATGTATTGGGTGTATCCGTATTTATAGAAGCTTTAATTTTCGTGCTTATCCCAATTGTGGGTTCAGTTTATGCATGGCGAAAAGGAGCATTAGAATGGTCTTAGTTGAATATTCAGACAATAAAAGGGAAG